TTTCACTCCTATTTTTTTTTATTATTTGCACATCTTTTGTTCATAAAAGAAAGATGTGCACGAATTCTGGAAATTTATTATTCAATTCAATGATGCATTCCATTAATTTAATTTACAATTAAATTGTCAAATTTATCTTATTATGATTTATAGTAATTCGAGATTCATTTTATTCTATATTAATTCAATTATCTTATTTTATAAAATAATATAGAGTACTTTATATAATAAAAATTTATTATATTATAAAATAGAATGAAAATTTTCGAATTTGAAATGAATCAATTCAAAAATATTTGTCTATTATGAATTTCGAAATATAGTAATCAAAAAATAAGAAATCTATAAAATTACGATATCATTTTAATAAAAAAAAATAGAAGATAAAATATATAAGATAAGCGGGTAGCGGGAATCGAACCCGCATCGTTAGCTTGGAAGGCTAGGGGTTATAGTCGACGTTGATTCATCATTTTGAACGTCTCTAATTCAAAACCGAACGTGAAACTTTGATTTCATTCGGCTCCTTTATGGAAGATGTAAAAAAAAGATGTAAACGAAAAAAAAAAAAATTCTACCCATAACATCTATGTCAGCCTTTCTGTCTGAATGCATTCAAAAGGACCTGCTTTATAGATGATCCCTATAGAAGAAAAGAGGATTCTAACAATCTTTTCTAGTTACTTCGTTCCCTATTTCTATTTGAAATAATCCTTAGGAAAAGTCTTTTTTGTTTCCAACGAGCTAAAACAATATAATCTGTCGATGTCTCTAGTAAACCAAAGACATTGTTTAATAGCTATTTTGTTTTGCTTCAATCTCCCTTATATAAATCTAAAATTGAAGATTTAGTTACGATTAGAAATAGACCGTTCTTTCTACCTTTATCCATGGATTCCTTACTCGTTCAATTGGAAGTATGGATCCAATTCAAAAATCAATTATGTTTCGTAATTTCATGATCCCATTTTTTCAATTTATAACGGACTCTTGGATACAAATCACGAGAATTTCTATTTTTCCTCGAATTTTTCATCGATAGGAAAAGGATTTAATCCTTTTAAGAAATAAAGTTTTTGATCGAAATATAAATCAAACGAAAGACCCTTTAACTATGAAAGGGTTAATAGAACGAATCACCCTTTTACCACTAAACTATACCCGCTACAATGCTATTATTGCATATAAATCGACCTTTTGTCGAACACAAAAATAGGTCATAGTAATAAGTAATAAAAAAATAGGATCAGAAAAAAAATCATGAAAATGAGAGCGTTGACATATTTTTATCAGGAAGACTAATGAGATTAGTAAACGAGGACTCATTTAACTAATTAAATGATAAGTTTTTTTTATTCCAGTAAAAAAAAGTAAATAAAAAAAGAAAGAATAATAAGAAATGGCACTTTGATTCTGTATCATAGGAATCGAAAAAATCCTTCTTATGATATGATTGTTGTTTCGATTTTTGTTATTTTATTTCAAAAGAATTTTGAGTTTTCAAATAAAATCAAATAAATCATTTTTTCTACAATTCATTGGAACAAAAAAAAAAGCCCGGCTAGGTACTGACCAGGCCAGGCCGTGGAAATAAAAAGGGACTTTTCGGACGAAATAAACAAGGTACTTTTATTGATTTTATTTATTATTTAATATATATATATTTTCATTTTCTTTTTTATTTTCTTAATTTATTCCAAATTTTTTTTATTAACATTTAATAGATTGGTATTTATATATTCAAATATTGGATTGTAGATATCTCTTTTGAGCCCTTACTTTATTTAAAATCTAAATGGAATTGGAATTTCTGATAAAAGTTTTTAGATATATATTATCTATAGATAGCTTTATTTAGCTATCTATATAATAAATAATAAAGATATAATAAAATAATAAAGCTATCTAAAGAAGGGCTTTTTTCAAGCCTTACTTAATGTATCATAGTAATTATTATTTTTCATTTTTCAATTGGGGGAGAGATGGCTGAGTGGATTAAAGCGTCGGATTGCTAATCCGTTGTACGCGTTTTTCGTACCGAGGGTTCGAATCCCTCTCTTTCCGTTTCTGTCGATGACTTGGTATTTTTTTTTTTATATATAGTTAAAGAAAGATGTGGAATAGATAAAAATTTGCAAATCAAGCAAGGAAAACAAAAATCTGATTTTTTATTCTTCACGTCCAGGATTACGTCCCGGGTCATTAGATAGGAATCCGAAAATGAAGAGAGAAACAAAGAATATCACTACTGTATAAACAAATAGTTTTAGAGTAAGCATTACACAATCTCCAATAGCATTTTTTTTTTTTCAAAAAAAAAAGAGAATAGATTCTCTATTTTTATACTGCATACCCTATTTTTTTGACACCAAGAAATGAAGTGATTTCTAGAAAAAAAAAAAAAAAATTTCAGAAAATCAGAGTTGAGTTGTTTATTAATGAAAATTTTCTTTTATACCAACAATTATATATTGTGGGGGACTCTAATAGGGTCGTTGAATGGAAAAAAAAGTTATAACAAGAAAATGAGAGTGATCTAGATTTAGCACAGCTATACAAGAATTTCAATATTTAACTTAACGGTTCAGACTGTATGTAAGACTTATCTGATCTTATATTAGAAATTGTTAGAATTTTTTTTTCGAGTAAATCATGAATTTTTCTAGGATAGTATGAAAAATCTCATCGAAAACTTACAGCAGCTTGCCACACAAAAGCTAATAAAAAAAAGAACACAGGTATTACTGGCATAATATCTACTATTGGATTCAAAAAAGCGTAGGCCTCGGGTAATTTGGCTAAGAAAAAGCTACTTGAATAAAGGACAGAATTAAGACAGATACAGATTAAACTTAAAATATTAAGCATAACAAACATTTTGTTCTTGAAGATAATTTTTTTTTGAGTTGATTGAGTTATTAATATCTTATTATTGATATAAGGGATAAGGTAAAAATGAATAACATAAGGTAGGTCAAAAAACCTTTCTTTTCTTTGATTTGAACTCAGCCAATCAAAAATCCTTCCATTCTCAAATCAAAATAGATATAGAAGAAATCCTACTTTCATACAATATCTTAATTGAATTATATCTAATGATCAATAAATTAAGTTTCATTCGATATCTACACGTATCAAAATCCTAGCAACAATCTAATTGATTCTATCAATATTTGGACTGGAATTGACGAACAACCAATAACAATATTAGTGTTTATTAGTCTTGAATAGAAATGGGGCGTGGCCAAGTGGTAAGGCAACGGGTTTTGGTCCCGCTATTCGGAGGTTCGAATCCTTCCGTCCCAGAGTATGCGTATTATATATATCATAGTATTATGATATTATATATCATAATATTCCATAATATTATATATGATATAATCATATCAAAATTATCATATCAAAAAAAGATTGCCTTTTTTGAACAACCTTCTGTTTAAGAGTCTAATATTAGATAGAATGTGATTCTTCTTTCTTATCATTATTTTGATTATTTTTGATTCGTCTCTAAATCATATTTTTTTCACAAATTGAATCGAGTTTAAATACCACAAGACGTAGATGGAATTGAATCCATTTTTTATCTAGGTAAAAGATGGGAACATAGATAAAAAAAAAAAGACTTTTTTAATGAAAAAAAAAGTAGGACGGGCTTTTCATCGTATGTCCATATCTTTCATATTCATATTTGAAATTCGTTATTCATAAAAAAACCTTACGTCTCATATATTTTCCACGATGTCATTTAAATTCAAAATCGAAATGTGAAAGCCTCTCTTATTCTCTATCCCTTAAATGGTGTGTGCAACTTGATTATTTTATTTCTGTGGATTTATGTGGAATTATAAATACGAAGGGCTTGCGTTTTTGGTACTAATTGAATTGAATCAATGGGATTAAGTCTCTTAAGACCGGTTTAGGCTAAAATAATTTAGAGTAAAAAAAAAAATGGGATTTGTTTTTGATCTATCTATTTGTTTTAAATCATTGATGGGTTAATTCGAATAGGTTTTTTTTTATGATAATAAAAGATAATAAAATGTCCCTTCCCTTATTGGAAAACTTTAGTCAAATAATAATATCGAGGTAGAAAACTTTCAATCAATTATTTTGAATGATTTTCTATGAATCCTTGGTACTTGAAGAAGTGTTAAACTGGCGAATCCATCCTATCAAGAAACTTGAAAATGCGGATTCAAAAAGAACGTATTTCTTATTTATTCGTAATTTTTTCTAAATTGATAGAAATAAAAAAAAAAAAAAGAATAATATATATATTCCATTTCATATTAAATAAATATTGCATTCATACAAAAAATTGTATTCATCCAATATACTAAAAGAAAATCCAATATCTAAAAGAAAATGTGGGTTTAAAAAAAATGGAATTCTTGCTGATACTTTTTAAGAAACTACCCATTCATAACAGTATAGATAACTATGTACCAACTAAACCAATGACTATTCATGATTCCATAATTGAATCAATTACATACCAGTTCCAAGAAACTAGAGGTTATGGTAAAACTTCGTTTAAAACGATGTGGTAGAAAGCAACGTGCGACTTGAAGGACATGATCAACTGTGGATTCTTATCTTACATCCACCATTTTCTTTTATATATAGGAATGAAGATGCTCTTGGCTCGACATCGTTTGTTCTGTTCCACTATAACCCTCATTTCATTTTGGGGAAGTTTGAATGTAAATATTACATGATGGAGCTCGAGTAGAAAGTATTAATTCATTTATCAGGGGCGGAGATCTAGGGTTAGTGTCAATCAATAAGTTGAAACAACTTCGTAAGTATATTTTCGATATAGAAATCGAAAGGATCCAATTCAAGCAAGTTTCAAATTCAAACATCAAATTTGTTGGAATTAGGAAAACTCTTTTGATCAAAAGTGTATCACGCGAGAATCAATCATTCATATGGTTCTTTGATAAAAAGAAATCACAAAAAATGGTATGTTGCTGCCATTTTGAAAGGATTAAAGATCACCGAAGTAATGTCTAAACCCAATGATTCAAAGCAAAGATAAAGGATCCCGGAACAAGGAAATACCTTTTTTAATTGTTTTAATAACTAAACTTGTTAATTGTCTCAATAACTAAACTAGATCAGAATGAACAATAGACTAGATTCTAAAGGAGACAGGCAAAAAGGGGGTTATAGACGGCTCAATAAATGAAATGCTTAAAGGTTTTCCTTTGAGTGAGAGTTACCCAACTTGAGTTATGAGGATACAAATAATAATTTTTTTTTTCATTTCTTTTTTGGAAAAGAATAAAAAAAAAATGAAATCATAGTCTAATTGATTTGATAATCTATGGATCTATTTTACATTAATTAGAATTCTATACATATACATAACTTAAAATTTTCTCGAGCCGTACGAGGAGAAAACTTCTTATACGGTTCTGGGGGGGGGTATTGTTAATCTACATCTATCCCAATGAGCCGTTTATCGAATCGTTGCAATTGATGTTCGATCCCGAAGAGAGGGAAGAGATCTTCGTAAAGTGGGTTTTTATGATCCGATAAAGAATCAAACCTATTTAAATGTTCCTGCAATTCTATATTTTCTTGAAAAAGGTGCTCAACCTACAGGAACTGTTCATGATATTTCAAAGAGGGCTGCGGTTTTTACGGAATTTGACCTGAATCAATAACCGAAAAATTCAATTAATGAAATAAAAAAAAAAAAAGAGGGTGTGGATGACTTGTCTATAGCTTTGGATAACCTTTTCTCTATTATTTCCCCCCTCTCTTGTTCTACTACACTTATTTATTAAAGATCAATCAAGTGAATAAATGAAATAATTGGTTTTATACTAGAAATAGAAAATTTGGACATTACCATCAATGGGTTGGTTTTTGTTGGAAATCTATGAACAAATAAAAAAACACAAGGGATTACGCTTGTTTATTCTACTTATATTTATTTATTGATTGAATAAACCCGGGATTTTTTTCTACTTGACTTCTTCCTTACCTTAATTTATTCTTTCGCCTACACTTTTTTTTTCTATTTATGTTCATTATCTCTATCGTGCCAATCCAACACAACTCCGTAGTTTTTTCTTTTTTTATTTATTTTCTCTTTTTTTCATTTTCATTATTCTATATTTTATATATATATTTTCCTATTTCTATTTATTTCAATTAATAGAAATATAGAATTTATAGATGAAATATTAATAAATAGATATTTCAATTGACTAATTAAATTGAATAATGAAATAGAAAAAAAAAAGAAAGATATTCAATTGAAATTGTTATTTCTATTTTTTTTTTTTTTTATTCTTTTGTGTTCTCCATTGTATTCGTTTTTCACTATTCACATTCATATTGACAACAGTGGATCAAACAAATATAATCCGATTGTGGATAAATAGATCTAGTTATCTCCGCTTCATAGACTTGGTTTTTTTTTTATTTTACTTCATTCAATTCACATGATGGGCTCATTGGATTTTCTGTGATACAAGAAGTTACTTTTGTGTGATATACAAATTTTGATTCAAAAAAAAATAGATAATCTAAGAAGGGATAACATAACATAAGATAAGATACAAGAGACGGTATATCCATTTTTTTTTTTATTTGATTCCATTTGATATTTTATTTGATTACGTCGTGCAATTCCATTTCGTTTTTGATTCTGATTGTATCTGCACATACTAATTCTTTTTTTTATTCGGGTTGCTAACTCAATGGTAGAGTACTCGGCTTTTAAGTGCGGCTAGCATCTTTTACACATTTGTATGAAGTAACAGATTCGTCCATACTATCGGTAGAGTTTGTAAGACCACGACTGATCCTGAAAGGAATGAATGGAAAAAACAGCATGTCGTATCAATGGGGAATTCGGGAAATATTTTTACCTGATGGGTTCAAAAGCTTGTTTGAATTCTTGATGTGGAACAAAAGAAATTTCAAGTAGGGTCGAATGAATAAATGGATAGAGCTCTAGGGCTCCAATTCTAGAGAAATAAAAAGCAACGAGCTTATGTTCTTAATTTG